TGCATAAACAGAGAAACAAATCAGATTTTGAGTTTGATTTGTAAAACGCAATTTTCAAGGATGTGGATAAGTGGAATGATGAGAGAAAGAGAGATCAAATATCAATGCTATATGATTCCAATCTAATATGTAAGGTCTCTAAAAAATCTCAGAAAAAACAATGTATCTAATAAAGCATCAATATTTAGATTCAGCCTTAATTTGTTGATAGAACAACAAAAAGAGCTTCGAGCCAAGCAAGATTAAGAGGATTGACTCAAGAACAAAGTCCATGAAAAGCTCCATTGTCAAATTCAGACCTAACCATTAATAGAGAAGCGATGGGAACGAAGGAACCCATGAATGGAAACGATTCTCTTGAAGATGAGTCCTAATAATTCATCGGGTGGGATGGCGGAACGAACCAGGAACCTTTTGATTGATTCTGAAAAATCAGAGGCTAACCCAACACCTGAATGAGATATTGAAAGAGTAAATATTCGCCCGCGAAAATTGGATTTTATTGAATTGTTCAATTTTAAGCGATCCGATATGATAAAAAGAAAGGAAAATAAGGATTCGTTAGACTATAAAAACTGGAATTATTCCTAACTTGAAATATGTATAATATGGATCTATTTTAGTTAAGATAGCAAAATTCAAGTATAGAAGAATTTCAAATAAACTAGATAAAATTTGAAAAAATCCATGGATTTAACGTATTATTCATTACTTACATAGATGGATATCTTAATTAACTTTTTTCTTTTGATTCGCGAGGAGCTGGATGAGAAGAAACTCTCATGTCCAGTTCTGGAGTAGAGATGGAATTGCGAAACAACCATCAACTATAACCCCAAAAGAACCAGATTTCGTAAACAACATCGAGGAAGAATGAAGGGAATATCTTCTAGAGGTAATAGTATAGATTTCGGTAGATATGCTCTTCAAGCACTTGAACCTACTTGGATCACATCTAGACAAATCGAAGCGGGGAGACGCGCAATGTCACGAAATGTACGTCGTGGTGGAAAAATATGGGTACGTATATTTCCAGATAAACCAGTTACAGTAAGACCTGCAGAAACACGTATGGGGTCGGGTAAAGGATCCCCCGAATATTGGGTAGCTGTCGTTAAACCGGGTAGAATACTTTATGAAATAGGGGGAGTAGCAGAAAATGTAGCCAGAAAAGCTATTCAAATCGCAGCATCCAAAATGCCTATACAAACTCAATTTATTCTTTCAGAATAGAACTGTAAAATGAAAGGCAAGAAGTCTTTCCTTTGAACTAACATGTGGGTTTCTCTTTTGGACAAAGAATATTTCTTTTTTTTTTTCTACGCCCCTTTTGCATTTTTAAAATAGATTCAAAAAATGATATGATCCAACCCCAGACCCTTTTGAATGTAGCGGACAACAGCGGGGCGCGAAAATTGATGTGTATTCGAATCATAGGAGCTAGTAATCGCCGATATGCTCATATTGGTGACATTATTGTTGCTGTGATCAAAGAAGCAGTACCAAATATGCCTCTAGAAAGATCTGAAGTGATCAGAGCTGTAATTGTACGTACTTGTAAAGAACTCAAACGTGATAACGGTATGATAATACGATATGATGACAATGCTGCAGTTGTCATTGATCAAGAAGGAAATCCTAAAGGAACAAGAATTTTTGGTGCGATTGCACGAGAATTGAGACAGTTAAATTTTACTAAAATAGTTTCATTAGCCCCCGAGGTATTATAAAATGAAATCATGATTAGAGTTATATAGTTCTAGTAAAATTGGCTTGAATGAGATCGATTAATTATTAGTAGATTATGTCTCACGTATATACTTTAATAAAAATAAAGAATAATTTTAAAAGAGCATGTTTATTATATCCAAATTCTGAGAAACCGCTAATTTTAGTTCATCATGGGTAGAGACACTATTGCTGATATAATAACTTCTATACGAAATGCTGACATGAATAGAAAAGGAACAGTTCGAATAGCATCTACTAACATCACTGAAAACATTGTTAAAATACTTTTACGAGAAGGTTTTATCCAAAATGTGAGGAAACATCGGGAAAACAAAAAAGCTTTTTTGGTTTTAACCCTGCAACATAGAAGAAATAGTAAAGGACAATATAGAACTGTTTTAAATTTAAAAAGAATAAGTCGACCTGGTCTACGAATCTATTCTAATTACCAACGAATTCCTAGAATTTTAGGTGGGATGGGAATTGTAATCCTTTCTACTTCTCAAGGTATAATGACAGACCGAGAGGCTAGACTAGAAAGAATCGGCGGAGAAGTTTTGTGTTATATATGGTAATCCTTCGAATACCCGAATTAGATCCGAGACTTCCTATTTGTGAAAACAAAAAGCGAAAGGACGGGTTGTCTAATAGCACTCTTCCTCCAATAGTTGATACACCAAGGAGGTTTTACCTCAAATGAAAGAACAAAAATGGGTTCATGAAGGTTTAATTACCGAATCACTTCCCAATGGTATGTTCCGGGTTCGTT